CGATAAGATACTGAACATCGTGAATATTTTTGGCATTGGGATAGCGATTCCGCCCATTTCGTCGAGATAAACAAGACGTATTCGATCATAACTTGTTCCGGCTAAGAAAAAAAGCGCAGCGCCAATAAATCCATGAGAGATTATTTGGAAAATGGCTCCGTTGAGTCCCATATCGGTTAGAGAGCCAATTCCTATAATTATGAAACCCATATGAGATACAGAAGAATAGGCTATTCTTTTTTTCAAATTACGTTGACCTGGAGATGTTAAAGCGGCATAAATTATTTGTATTGTACCTACTATCAGCAACCAGGGAGAAAATATAGAATGAGCGCGAGGTAATAATTCCATATTGATCCGAATCAACCCATACGCTCCCATTTTTAATAAGATTCCGGCTAGAAGCATACAAGTACTGTAATGTGCTTCTCCATGAGTGTCTGGTAACCATGTATGGAGGGGTATAATCGGCGATTTGACAGCAAAAGCAATAAGAAATACAATATAGAATATTATTTCCAATGCTACAGGATACGATTGATTCAACGATGTTTCAAAATTTAATGTCGGTTCATTGGAACCATATAAACCGATACCCAAAACGCCTACTAAGAGAAAAATGGAACCCCCGGCAGTATACAAAATAAATTTTGTAGCCGCGTACAGGCGTTTCTTTCCTCCCCACATGGATAAAAGTAGATAAACAGGAATTAATTCTAATTCCCACATGATAAAAAAAAGTAAAAGGTCTTGAGAAGAAAACGATCCTATTTGACCGCTGTACATCGCTAACATCAAGAAATAGAATAAACGGGAATCTCGAGTAACTGGCCGAGCCGCTAAAGTAGCTAAAGTGGTGATAAATCCCGTCAGTAAAATGGGTCCTATAGAAAGTCCGTCTATTCCTAATCTCCAGTAAAAATCAAAAAAATTAATCCATTTATAATCCTCCGCCAGTTGGACTAATGAATCGTCCAATTGAAAATGATAACCGAATACGTATGCCGTCAGAAGAAGTTCTAATATACATATACATATTGTATACCATCTAATTATCTTATTTCCCCTATAAGGGAGAAGGAAAATTAAGGAACCCGCGAATATCGGCAAAACTACAATTATTGTTAACCAAGGAAAATAATTCGTGGTAAAGACAAGATACACTTAGACCAGAAAACCCGTACTCAAAAATAAAAAAAGCGCAAAATATATTATTTTGAGCAAGGGTTTTGTCGGTAAAAAAAAAAAAAAAAATAGATTTGTAAAGGATTTTCTGGAATGTATCAATAAGCTAGACCCATGCTGCGAGTTGTTTCATGCCATAAATAAACCCGCACACTCAAGAAATCTGTTGGGCAGGCGGATTCGCATCTTTTACAACCGACACAGTCTTCCGTTCTTGGAGCAGAAGCGATTTGTTTAGCTTTACATCCATCCCAAGGTATCATTTCTAATACATCTGTAGGACAAGCCCGAACACATTGAGTACACCCTATACATGTATCATAAATCTTTACTGAATGTGACATTTGATCTATAAATTTTTAAACATCATAAAATTTCGATCGAGTAGATTTGTAAATGAATCGTAGTTACCAGATGAATCAATGATTTACCAGAATTTTGCGAATTAATCTATTTCTGGATCGGTTCATGAGAGGGGGCCAAGATACTTTGATTTCTTCTGTTTTCGCAAATATGAGCATAGTCATACATTACGTATTATACATGCTAATCAAAAAATTGATGAATATTAGAATTTCCGGAATTAATACTATTTATTACAACTACTTATTCAACAAATTCGATTGATTGATACGAATTGATTTTTTATTACGATAAATTGACGAAACAATAGCCAGTCCGATAGCTGCTTCAGCGGCTGCAATAGCTATAACAAAAATGGAGAAAATGTCTCCTATTAATTGGCGACTATCAAAAAAATCAGAAAATGTTATGAAATTTAGATTAACTGCATTCAGTATAAGTTCAAGACACATAAGGGCTCTAACCATATTTCGGCTCGTGATCAACCCATAGATACCGATAGAAAATAAATAGGCACTCAAAACAAGTACATGCTCGAGCATCATTGACCGACTCCTTATTAATCTTAAGTCATTTCAATATGAACAACAATTTAATTTAACCGATTCAATTGACTAGTGTATCCAGGAACAACCTTTAATTTAAATAGAATTGAAGGGAAATAAATGGATATGATAACACAGAACAAAGTTAGTTTGATTTTAAGTACGAGTTTTAACGATTTATTACTGCCGAGCTACAGCAATTGCACCTATCAAAGCAACTAAAAGAATTATTGAAATAAGCTCAAACGGAAGAAAAAAATCGGTTGATAAATGAATCCCAATTTGTTGACTATTACTTATCAAATCTTGCTCTATAATCTGGTTTGATCTTGTAGTCCAAATAATCCCATACCATGACGTATCTGAAATAGTAGTCATTAGCGAAACAAAAATACTTGTACAAACTATTGAAGTAACCCCATTCCCAATATTCCAAAGATTAAAATCTTCGGAATATTGGGAACCCTTCATAAACATTACAGCAAATATGATTAAAATGTTTATAGCTCCCACGTAAATAAGGAGCTGCGCAGCAGCTACAAAATGGGAGTTTGATGAAATATAAAATAAGGATATACAAACAAGAACCAATCCCAACGAAAAGGCAGAATAAATTGGATTAGTAAGTAATACTACCCCCAGACCTCCTAATATAAGACCCGATCCCAGAAAGACTAACAGAAAATCGTGTATTGGTCCGGGTAAATCCATTCTATGTAAAGAAATAAATAAATTGAAATGTTTCATGACCTTATTGACTTGATCAGGAAAAAGAAAGTTAAGTTACCCCATTTTTCTTCCTAATTTGAAGCAAATTCTAATGGGTGTGGATTGCTGCAGGTACAATTATTCAGACAACCCCGTCCTTTATCCGATATCCGAAATGGCAGCTCGAAAAACTATATTCTATATTTCTTTTGGAATATGACTAGATTTTCAACCCAAATTAAGCCTGGATTCTCGCCAATTAACGAATAGTTGGGGTTTGGATTGTAGTTATTTTATTGACAAAAAAAAAAGAAAAAATTCATCCTCAAACCGGAGCCTTGGTAATTGGAAATTATTCTTGAATCAAAGGAGTTATCCATTTTTTATTTGAGGCGAATTCAAAACGGTTCGAATTGTGTAATCGTCAATTACTGGCATTGGTAAACGACCCAAAGCAATTTGATTATAATTCAATTCATGACGATCATAAGTAGAAAGTTCATATTCTTCAGTCATTGATAAACAGTTTGTTGGACAATACTCAACACAATTACCACAAAATATACAGATTCCGAAATCAATACTGTAATTAAGCAACCGTTTTTTTCGAATATCTGTTTCCAATTTCCAATCGACAACAGGTAAATCTATAGGACATACACGAACACATACTTCGCAAGCAATGCATTTATCAAATTCAAAGTGGATTCGGCCGCGGAAACGCTCCGATGTGATCAATTTTTCATAAGGATATTGGATAGTTACCGGTAAATGATTTGTGTGGGATAAGGTAATCATGAAACTTTGACCAATGTATCTTGCGGCTCGCACTGTTTGTTGACCATAATTCATGAACCCGGTTACCATAGGGAACATATCGTGAATATCTATGAATAATTTTATATCTGTTTCTTTCTCTTGTTTGAAACAAGTTGCGAATTCTAGAATAGTGTATTTACAATGAAAGAAGTTGGAAAGAGGTTGTTAATAATAAATTCCCTAGAGAAATAGGTAAAAGAAATTTCCATCCAAAATTTAATAATTGATCCATTCTCAATCTAGGTAAAGTCCATCTTGTTGCGATAGGAATGAACAAGAACAAATAAGTTTTCATTAATGTAATAAAGATACCAATTGTCATTCCAAAAACTCCGCCTATTTTATTTATCTCAAAAAGTGTAGGGGCGAGTATATGGGGAATAGAAAAATTCCAGCCGCCCAAGTAAAGAATGGTTACAAAAAAAGAAGAAACTAGTAGATTTAGATAGGAAGCAACATAAAATAAACCAAACTTGATACCTGAATATTCAGTTTGATAACCCGCTACTAATTCTTCTTCCGCTTCTGGTAAATCAAAAGGCAATCTCTCACATTCTGCTAGGGAGGAAATTAGAAAAATGACAAACCCTATAGGTTGACGCCACAAATTCCAACCCCAAAAACCATATTTTGACTGTGCCTCAACTATATCAACTGTACTTGAACTGTTAGATAATCATAGTCGATGATAACATCACTATTTGCATCGCTATTACAGAACCGTACATGAGATTTTCACCTCATACGGCTCCTCGAGAATCGCAAATAAATCTAAGGACCGAACCCATTTATTTTGATATGTTTATGTTTGTAGGATGGATAGAGTCAAAATCTATCAAAAGGTCCCAATTAGACCGCTGGAATTCCGTCCGTTAGACTAAAAAAAGTACTTCTGAATTGATCTCATCCCTTCTTAAATTTCATAATTTAAATTAAATGTTTCTTTTTTGAGTAATAACTTAATCCTTCAATAAAATACTCTTACTCTTTGCAGTAGCGCTATTTCGACCTGTTGTTTTCGATTACGAAAAAGAATTCGACATTACATTAATTCATGAATTATGATAAGAATTCCATCTATATATATTTTCATTTCTATTCTTTTTTCTCAAAGGGGATTTCAAAAAAAAAAGGATTATTTCGTTTCGGTTAGTTATTTTTTTAATAGGTGGATAGGACATACTCTGGGCCGGAATCCTGGGAAGTACTGTCTGATCATTTCTACCAACTTAAAGCCCCATTAGTATTCCTTGTTAGGTAAAAAGAAAAATGTCTCATTTACACAATCTCCATTACTAACCCTTTGTGTACCTTGGTTTTCCTAACCATCCACTTATTCTTGCTCAACCCCCTGTTATGGTATATGCTAATACATCTAAACGGTAGTAAAAATTCCATACAGTGGATTTTTTGAACCCGCTTCAAGCCGTGATGAGCAATCAACGAATCCGGGGATAAATAGTCTTTATTGTTTATGTTTTATTCTGCTTAACCCTTGTACATAGGAAATGAGACTCAATCTTTTTACTGCAAATTGATAAGCTGTTTTCTTTCACTCATATAACTTCTGATTTAGTTCATCAATCCGAATGCTGAACAAAAAAACAGATATATATTCAATTCATTCAACTTATTTCCGAGAAAGACAAGAAAGGAAATAGGGAAAGATTTATGTCTTAACGAGTCGCACGTAGAGAGATTGATAACACACATAGAGTTAATGGTATTTCATAACTAATCGATTGAGCAGCGGCTCGTAAACCACCTAAAAAGGAATATTTATTATTTGATCCATATCCGGACATAAGAAGTCCAATGGGAGCAATACTTGAAATAGCGATCCATAAAAAAACGCCAATATTGAGATCGGCTAGAATAAGACGATAACTAAAAGGAATTACCGAATAACTTAGTAGAATTGATATGACTGCTATGGATGGCCCGATACTAAATAAACGAGTATCTCCTCTAGATGGAAGAAGATTTTCTTTGAAAAGTAATTTTGTCCCATCTGCTAGAGCTTGGAGAATTCCTAAAGGACCGGCGTATTCAGGTCCAATACGTTGTTGTATCCCTGCGGAAATTTCTCTTTCTAACCATACAATTACTAGTACACCTATTGTGATTCCGAATACAAGAATCAAAATAGGGATAAGCATCCCTATGATCCCATAGGCTTCTTTTAAGTATTCCAATTTTGAAAAAGAATTGAGTTCTGTTGTATCAATTATCATTTTAACGATCAACTTCTCCCATAATGATATCTATACTACCTAGTATCGTCATAATATCAGCCAATTTCATTCTTTTAACTAACTGAGGAAGAATTTGCAAATTGATAAAACCCGGCGGGCGGATTTTCCATCTCCAAGGAAAAACGCTTTGATCCCCTATTAGAAAAATTCCCAACTCTCCCTTTGGGGCTTCGACTCTCACATAAAGTTCTTGTTTCGACAATTCAAAAGTAGGAGAGGGTTTTTTACTAATGAATCGATATTCAAAATCATTCCATTCAGGATCCCTTGCTCTATCAAAGCACCGGATTTCTAAATTTTCATAAGGCCCTCCCGGAATTCCTTCTAGAGCCTGTTGAATCATTTTTACAGATTCCGTCATTTCACTGATTCGGACTAAATAACGAGCTAATGAATCTCCTTCTTTTTGCCACTGAACTTCCCAATCAAATTCGTCGTAACACTCATAACGATCTACTTTACGAAGATCCCATTGTATTCCGGAAGCTCGCAGCATTGGTCCTGATAAACCCCAATTTATTGCTTCCTCTCCATCAATAATGCCTACCCCTTCCACCCGCTCTAAAAAAATAGGATTTCGCGTAATAAGTTTTTGATATTCAGCAACTCCTGTTAAAAAATAATCACAGAAATCAAAACATTTATCTATCCAGCCATGAGGTAGATCAGCAGCCACCCCTCCGATACGAAAATAATTATGCATCATTCTCATACCGGTGGCAGCTTCGAATAGATCATATATTAATTCTCTTTCTCGAAAAATATAGAAGAAAGGGGTCTGTGCACCAATATCTGCCATAAAGGGACCAAGCCATAATAAATGAGAAGCTATACGACTCAACTCCAACATGATTACTCTAATATAGCTAGCTCTTTTAGGTACTTGAATATTTCCTAATCGCTCTGGTGCATTTACGGTTATTGCTTCAGTGAACATAGTAGCTAAATAATCCCAACGTGTTACATAAGGCAGATATTGTATAATTGTTCGGTTTTCTGCAATTTTTTCCATTCCCCTGTGTAAATAGCCCAGTATTGGTTCACAGTCAATAACATCCTCACCATCTAGAGTAATTATGAGTCGAAGAACACCATGCATTGATGGGTGGTGAGGACCCATATTTACCATCATGAGGTCCTTTCTTTTAACTGGTACATTCATAAGTTTTTCCCCGATTCATTTGTCCATGAGTTGCTGAAAATGAAAAGAAATTCATCAAAATTCAAGATTTAATAAATCAAATAATTAAAGTTCTTCAAATTAATGAGTTTTTAGTTCCCGAATATCCAACCGACCGATTAATTCTTTATAACGTACTTTATTTTTCTTTGACAAATAAGCCAGCAGCCTTTGACGTTTTCCTAGAATTTTCCGTAGACCTCTCTGAGATAAGTAGTCTTTTCTGTGCAATTCCAGATGTGAAGTAAGTCTTCGTATCTTATTGGTGAAATTGAATACTTGAAATTCAACGGATCCCTCTTTTTGCGAAATAGCTGAGATGACTGAATTTTTTACCATAAAACGAAATCCGCCTCCCCTTATCTTTTTTTAAGATATGAATTTTACTAATCAGTAATAATAATAATATTGACCATTTTAATCTGGTATACAGAATTTCATTTGGGACTTCTAATTTTATTAAATAAAACTAATTAATCAACGATCGACTCCATTTTCGATTTCATCGTGGCATTCACAAAATAATAAAATTCAGTTGAGTCCTTTTGATACATCATTGAATTAGTATCATGTATCAGAATAGAATGTAAGACAACGCATGCATTTATCTGTTTCTGTTTGCTTTCATATAACGGATATAGTACAGGATATATAGGAAAAAAAATATACCATTACATTATCCAATTTTAAATAGTGGATACATACGGATCCTTATCATACTGAAACGGCTCCCGTTATTGGTATCAAACCAATAGCGATTTATACAAGCCAAGTCCTCTAATCGGTAATTGGGCCAAAGAAAGAATTTTAATTTAATTAACTTATCTTTATCACGATGTTTGCGTTCATCCAGAACTTGACCGCAATTTTTTATGTTATTCACATTCCAAAATACTGGATTTTTATTTATACCATTCCTATTCTTTGAATTGAAACAAATTAGAATTCTCAATTCTCTGCGACGTTTAGACGATAAAATATTTTCAGGAATAAGTAAATCATAATGATTTTTGTCTCTATTTCCGGCTATTTTTCGATGCCTTGAAATGCATTTTTTAAAACTTTTTTTATCAACATATTTTGTTTTTTCGTATCTTTGATTAATTTGGTGCTTACTCTTCTGAATCGATGAAATACTTATGGTTTGATACATAATAAATTGTCCATCATTTTTTACAGATAGACGAATCGGTTCAATGACTAAAATCCCCTTTTTAATCAATTCTGCAAGAGATAAATTTTTCTGAGTCAGCATTATATCTAAACTCATTTCTCCTCCTTGAATAGAAGATATAGTAATTTCTTTTGGATTTATCACTCTAAGCAGAAGACAATATACCTTGATATTATTTAGTATTCTTTGATTTACAGAATCATCCCATCTCAATTGAAAAAGCAAATACTTTTTTAGTAAGAAATTTAGTTCTATTTCTGTATTACTCTTTTTCTTTTTATGTTTTATTATCTTTGATCTTGTATAATCTTTTTCAATACCTTTTTCTTGGTTTGAGAGAACCAACCTAACATCCCCTTGACCTGCGGTTTCTTTTTTTTCTTTATTTTCCAATTTTTTTTCATTCGATGATTTGAAAAAATCTCCTTTTTGTTCTCCCTTGATATTTTCACTAACATTGCCATTTTCCATAAAGTTTAAAAGAAGTAATTTGATCGGTATGACCCAGGGTTTTTTTTTATATGCATTATAAGGTAGTACAAATTCGGAGAAGAACCAAAGTTCCAGATTCGATATCGGACGATTTAGTATTTCTTCATTCATTCCCATCCAATCAAATCTTTTTTTATTGGATGGGTTGATTTCTTGATCTTGATGAATCGTGATAGAAAAAAATGCTTTTTTATCTGTTTTATCAACCTTTTGATAATTACTAGCCTTAGTATTTTTATTACTGTTGGTGTCAATATTGACCCAGGCCTCAATATCGATCTTATTTCTAAGACAAAAATGGAGAATTCTCCAATCAAAATATTTTCTATTCGGATTTTTTTCAAAACCCGTATCCGTAATATTATCTTGTCCTGGATAATTATTGATAAAGATACTTTTCAGCATAGTCAAAAATTTACGTTTATGTGTGTTGTAATTATAAGAAATCTCTTGGTTATTATTTACTTGTAATGGCGATTCATAAATATAGGAATTCTTCTTATCTTCATAATTAATAAATTTATATGATAAAAGATCATATCTATAGTGTTTTTTAAAATTCTTTTTTTTCTTTGGTAATGGATTCGCTTTAGAATCATTTTCTTTTTGATAAGAACTCCCCCTTTTTAAATCTTTATTTTGAGCTATACGACGCGGATTCACTCTATTTCGCCATTTTTGTGGTACTAATCTAGACCATCTAATTTGAGATAAATTGTATTGATAATGACCCCTTAACCAGTTTTTCCATTGATTCAGTCCAGAGTTCAAAAGTTTATTATGTTTTAATTCGGAATGAAATATTCTCTCCACTCCAAAAAAATCTTTTATTTCATTCTTAAAAAAAAGAGATGTTCTATCTTGATATTGAAGGACGGATCTTAATTTATACAAGTTAATAACTTGGGTTTGGGATATTTTGTAAAATACATATGCTTGTGACAAGGAGAATAAGTCACAAAAAAAATGGGAATTCTTATTTGAAATTGACTTTATAAAGTCAATTGTATTTTGATTTGTTTTATCAATTCTTTCTTGATTTGTTTCATTATTGTAAATGTATTTATTAAGAATTTTTTTTGTTGATTCAAGAAAAATTTGTGTATTGATTTTGGGAATATTACTAATACATAGAAGGATATCCACGCGGATCCTTTCGCTGAAAAATTTAATAAAAGAGTTCGATTTACGGATTAATCTAGTATTTCTTCTTTTTAATATTTGCCAAATGTTTTGGTCGAATCTTTTAGCATTATAATTTTTTTTCTTAGGAATAATATTTATTTCTGAAGTTAGAAATTCCTTTTTCTTGTCTTTTGTAATTTTTATTTTTTCTATTTGATTTCTGATTGTTCTTGTTCTATTAGCCAGGTTTTTTGTTTTTTTTTCAATTAGTGAATAATTTGTCCAATCTGTAGTTGTAGATTGAATTTGAATGGAGGATTCATCAACTGGCCGATTCTTATTAATGATTGTCGAATCTTTTTCGTTTTTAGTTTCAATCGATCCATATACTTCTTGTAATCCAAATAATGGAATTAGAGTTTTTTTTGAAAGTTCTTTTATTACTCTTTTTATAAAAAAAGTACGTTTGATAACCCATTTTTTTGTTTCTTTTGAAAATGTTAGAAAGATCTTTTTTTTTTCTTTTAAAACTAGAAAGCCAGTCTTTTTCCATTTTCGAATTTTTTTTCGGAATTCTTTTAAAAGAGGTTCAAAAAAAGAAGGTCGTTTTCGGGGAGAACCAAAAGGAAGTTTCGCTTCCATTCCCCAAATTGTTAAAAAACAAAAATCCGCTTTTTGCCCTTTGTTTTTCATCGGATCTTTATCTGAGGATCCCTGCTTAGACCCGTGCCAGGGTTTCAGACAGAAAGGAAATAGGATTTTAATTTGAATGCCGTCTTTTAACCAGTTTTTTGGAAATTCTGTTTCGGATAATTGAACACCATTATAAGTACATTTAACATACATTTCTCTATTCCAATCTTTGAAATCCTCGGACCATTCAGGAAATTGAAATAATAGCATACGGCCAACATTCTTTGTTATTATCAATGAAGGTAATATAATATATTTTCTAAGAATTGATTGGGTTAATAATAAAAAACCTCTTATTGCTTGAGCAAAGAGAATACTATCCCAGGATTCCGCTATTTCTATCCGCGCTTTCTCTTCTCTTTTGTCCACCTCCTTTTTCCCTTTTTCTTTTCTTTCTTCCTCTACATAATCCGAAATTTTGAATTCTGTGTTTTTCCCCATCCAATTTCTAAAAATGAATTTCGCCAGACCGAAGATATCAAAAGAAAAAAAAAAGACTTTGTCTATTCTGTCCAAAAAAAGAGGGGAGTGTGCGTTTGCTTGAAACGGTTCCAAAATAGGAGTTTTCCGCCTTTTGGCGCGCACGGAGCCTTTGATTATATTTCGACGAAAATCTGATTGTTGCGAATAACGTATCAAAGATATCTCGTCTGCTTGATCAGGATTATTACTTTCGTTATTATCAGTAAAAATCACTACACGTTTGGCTTTTCTTGAACGAATCTCATTATACCCCGTCGCATCTTCATCCTCTTGGTATTCTAAATCGCTGATTAATTTGTATGACCATCGAGGAACTTTTTTATTGATTTCTTTTAGTCCAACAGATTTTTTTCGGGTTGTTTGATCGTTGGGATCTTTTATAACTATATTGAATAAAAGTTGTAAAAATTTTGTTTGATCTTTTGATTTTGAATTGATTTTTTTTCCTTGTTCTGGTTCTGGAAATACAGAAAATTTTTTCAAATGGAAATTTGATGCTGATAATAATTTTCTATCAAGCATATCCATTGCTGTTTTTTGTTCAAATTCTTGATAACCAGTAGCAAGAAGGATACCATGAATTTTATTTATACAAAAAATTTCCATAGAATTTCTTGTGGAAATTTTATTTAGAATTGAAGGGGAAAAATCAAATTTGATTTTTCCCCGATAAGGTCCGTTCAAGAAGGGGTCATATTTTTTAGGCAAGTATTCTTTTTGAGTCTGTTCATTACACAGGTACAATCTAATTCTTTTTTCGAGTACATCTAAAGTAAGAAATCCTCGATCTAGAATTTCTATTCTATTTAGAAATTCGTTGCTTAAATGGTTTTTTTTTTGTTTATTGGTATCAATCCAATTATTATATAATTCCGCAGAAGGTTTTTTTTTTTCTGTTATAGATAAAAACATCTTTCTTTGGATCATTTCCAAAAAAGTTGACAAACTGGGTGGATATGTAAAAGATATTCGTTGTTTTCCATCACTTCGGCATGTGTAAAAAAAATATTGTGAAATTTCGGTTTTTATAGCAGAGTTTTCAAATCGATTATTTTTTATATATCGAAAAGGGCGCTTCCTTTGTTTATAATCGAAAAGAAGAGTCACAAGAGGTTTTTCAAACCAGAAGAGGTTTTTTTCTTCTTTATTTTGAAGTATTTCTAACGTAGAATTTTCTTGATTCCCATCCGGATAAGAAGTTTCATAAACTTGATCCTCCTTTTCTTCCGAAAAAAGGGAAGGAGAAGGATCTTCTTCGGCGGATCCCTCTTGTTCCTCTTTAGTCTCCTTCGTTTCGAAAGTTGTTTCTATTTCTATATCTGTTTCTTCCTCGCTTTCCCCTCTTTCTTTCGTTTCTGAGGTTTCTTTCAGTTTCTTAGTAAGGATGGGTGACGGTATTCTGCCTAAATCGTAGACACAGGTAATAAATAAGAGAATACTAAAGATTCGAGCCATAGAATTTCTCACTTCTGACACGA